GCTAGCGTAGCTTAACTAAAGCATGACACTGAAGATGTCAAGATGAACCCTAGGAAGTTCCGCAGGCACAAAAGCTTGGTCCTGACTTTACCATCAATTTTGATCAAATTTATACATGCAAGTATCCGCACCCCTGTGAGAATGCCCTGCATTTTTCCCACCGAAAAAAAGGAGCTGGAATTAGGCACGCTCTAGAGCAGCCCACAATTCCTTGCTTAGCCACACCCCCAAGGGAGCTCAGCAGTGATAAACATTAAGCTATAAGTGAAAACTTGACTTAGTTAAGATCAAGAGGGCCGGTAAAACTCGTGCCAGCCACCGCGGTTATACGAGAGGCCCAAGTTGACGGATGCCGGCGTAAAATGTGGTTAATTTACAGTATTACAATAAAGCAAAACACCTTCTAAGCTGTTATATGCTCTCGAAGACAGGAGGCCCCTTTACGAAAGTAGCTTTAAACAATATGACCCCACGAAAGCTAGGGAACAAACTGGGATTAGATACCCCACTATGCCTAGCCGTAAACAAAAGTGACTAACTCACACCACCTCGCTTGCCAGGGGACTACGAGCCCCAGCTTAAAACCCAAAGGACTTGGCGGTGCTTTAGACCCCCCTAGAGGAGCCTGTTCTAGAACCGATAACCCCCGTTTAACCTCACCCTCTCTTGTTCTCCCCGCCTATATACCGCCGTCGTCAGCTTACCCTGTGAAGGACTAATAGTGAGCGTAATTGGTACAACCCAAAACGTCAGGTCGAGGTGTAGCGTATGAGAGGGGAAGAAATGGGCTACATTCACTGAGTCAGTGAAAACGAACGATGCCTTGAAACACTTATCTGAAGGAGGATTTAGCAGTAAGAGGGCAGTAGAGCGCCCCTCTGAAACCGGCCCTGAAGCGCGCACACACCGCCCGTCACTCTCCCCAAGTGCCAGAAAATAACTAAATAAATAGAAAAATAAACAAAGGGGAGGCAAGTCGTAACATGGTAAGTGTACCGGAAGGTGCACTTGGACAAACCAGAGCGTAGCTAAAATAGAATAGCATCTCCCTTACACCGAGAAGATGCCCGTGCAAATCGGGCCGCGCTGAACCCGCTCCTAACAGCTAGCCCGCCCCCTAAATGCAACAAACATCGTTAATAAACCCAACAACACAAAATGTAACAAACAAACCATTTTACCCCCCTAGTATGGGCGACAGAAAAGGACAAAGGCGCCATAGAAAAAGTACCGCAAGGGAAAGCTGAAAGAGTAGTGAAAAAATGCAGTAAAGAGCAAAAAAGCAGAGATACCCCCTCGTACCTTTTGCATCATGAGTTAGCCAGTACTCCCGAGCAAAGCGACCTTTAGTTCGAAACCCCGAAACTAAGCGAGCTACTTCAAGGCAGCCTTTTAGGGCAAACCCGTCTCTGTGGCAAAAGAGTGGGAAGACCTTCGAGTAGAGGTGACAGACCTACCGAGCTTAGTTATAGCTGGTTGCCTACAAAATGGATATGAGTTCAGCCTTTTGACTTCTCCCCTCAGCCTTGGATTCCCTTGAAACGAGTAAAAGAAACCAAAAGAGTTATTCAAAGGGGGGACAGCCCCTATGAAAAAAGACACAACTTTTTGAGACGGCTAAAGATTATAAAAAACAAGGAAGTGCACCCAGGTGGGCCTAAAAGCAGCCACCCTCTCAGAAAGCGTTAAAGCTCAAGTGCTTCTCCTCCCACAGATTTTAATGACCCAATCTTAAACCCCTCAAAACTAGTAGGCCTTCTCATGCAAACATGAGAGAGACACTGCTGACATGAGTAATAAGAGGGCCAAGCCCCTCTCCACAGCACCTGCTTACACCAGAACGAACCCCCACTGGAAATTAACGCCCCCAATAGAAAGAGGGTCCTGAGAAAACCCAAACTAAACAAGAAGATCTCTCAAAAACCAGCGTTTCCCCCACACAGGTGTGCCCGTGGAAAGACTAAAAGGAAGAGAAGGAACTCGGCAAACCTTGGCCTCGCCTGTTTACCAAAAACATCGCCTCTTGTAATACAAGAATAAGAGGTCCCGCCTGCCCTGTGACCACAAGTTTAACGGCCGCGGTATTTTGACCGTGCAAAGGTAGCGTAATCACTTGTCTTTTAAATGAAGACCTGTATGAATGGCATAACGAGGGCTAAGCTGTCTCCTCTCCCCAGTCAATGAAATTGATCTTTCCGTGCAGAAGCGGGAATGAACACATAAGACGAGAAGACCCTATGGAGCTTAAGACACAAGGCAGCAAACGTTAAAACCCCTGAGCAAACAGACATAACCAAGTTGATGCCTGCCCTTTTGTCTTTGGTTGGGGCGACCGCGGAGGAACAAAAATCCCCCACGTGGAACAGGACCTGCTCCTCAAAACCAGAGCCTCAGCTCTAGTAAACAGAACATCTGACCAAAAAGATCCGGTACTACCGATCAACGGACCGAGTTACCCTAGGGATAACAGCGCAATCCCCTTTCAGAGCCCATATCGACAAGGGGGTTTACGACCTCGATGTTGGATCAGGACCCCCTAATGGTGCAGCCGCTATTAAGGGTTCGTTTGTTCAACGATTAAAGTCCTACGTGATCTGAGTTCAGACCGGAGAAATCCAGGTCAGTTTCTATCTATGCGTGCTTTTTTCTAGTACGAAAGGACCGAAAAAAGAGGGCCCATGCTATAAGTAAGCCCCACCCTTACCTGCTGGAAACAGCTAAAACAGGTAAAAGGGCACCTCCCCCTGCCTGAGAAAATGGCAAGTTAAGGTGGCAGAGCCCGGAATAATGCAAAAGGCCTAAGCCCTTTAAACAGAGGTTCAAATCCTCTCCTTAACTATGCTATCAATTATTTTGACCCACATCATTAACCCCCTAGCCTATATCGTCCCCGTCCTCCTAGCGGTTGCATTCTTAACCCTCCTGGAACGTAAGGTTCTCGGATACATACAGCTGCGGAAAGGCCCAAACGTGGTTGGGCCCTACGGCCTACTTCAGCCAATTGCAGACGGTGTCAAACTATTTATTAAGGAACCAGTGCGGCCCTCCACCGCTTCACCCATCTTGTTTCTATTAGCTCCAATGCTAGCGCTCACACTTGCTCTCACACTATGGGCCCCCCTCCCGCTGCCTCACCCAGTTGTTGACTTCAATCTCGCCATTCTATTTATTCTTGCTCTCTCTAGCCTTGCCGTGTACTCTATCCTTGGCTCCGGGTGGGCTTCTAACTCCAAATACGCGCTCATCGGCGCTTTACGGGCCGTTGCCCAAACCATCTCCTATGAAGTAAGCCTAGGGTTAATCTTGCTTAGCGTAATCATTTTCACCGGGGGCTTTACCCTTCAAATATTCAACATCGCCCAAGAGAGTGTCTGGCTGATTATCCCTGCCTGACCCTTAGCAGCGATATGGTATATTTCAACCCTCGCAGAAACCAACCGTGCCCCCTTTGATCTCACAGAGGGTGAGTCTGAACTAGTTTCTGGGTTCAACGTGGAATACGCAGGGGGGCCCTTTGCTCTATTCTTTTTAGCAGAATATGCAAACATCTTACTAATGAACACCCTTTCTGCAGCCCTATTCCTTGGTGCCTCACACATCCCTCACTTCCCTGAGCTTACGGCCATCAACCTCATGACCAAGGCGGCATTACTGTCAGTTATATTCCTCTGAGTACGGGCCTCGTACCCTCGATTTCGATACGACCAGCTTATGCATCTTATCTGAAAGAACTTCTTACCCCTCACACTAGCCCTCGTCATCTGACACCTTTCCCTCCCCCTGACCTTGGCCGGACTTCCCCCGCAGATATAGGGGAGCTGTGCCTGAAAAAGGGCCACTTTGATAGAGTGACTTATGAGGGTTAAAGTCCCTCCAACTCCTTAGAAAGAAGGGACTCGAACCCTACCTGAAGAGATCAAAACTCTTAGTGCTTCCACTACACCACTTCCTAGTAAGGTCAGCTAAATAAGCTTTTGGGCCCATACCCCAAACATGTTGGTTAAACCCCTTCCTTTACTAATGAACCCCTACATCTTAGCCCTCCTGCTGTTTGGCCTTCTGCTTGGGACAGGTATCACTGCCACAAGCTCCCACTGGCTGCTCGCCTGAATAGGCCTGGAAATCAACACTCTTGCCATTGTTCCCCTCATAACTCGTCACCACCACCCACGAGCAATTGAAGCAGCCACCAAGTACTTTCTTACTCAAGCAACTGCTGCCGCCACACTACTGTTCGCTAGCGTCACTAACGCTTGACTCACCGGACAGTGGGACATCCAACTGATGACCCACCCCCTCCCCACCACACTGATCATCCTCGCACTAGCACTTAAGATCGGACTCGCCCCGCTGCACACGTGACTGCCCGAGGTACTTCAAGGACTAGACCTTCCAACAGGACTAATTCTATCCACCTGACAAAAACTAGCCCCCTTCGCACTTTTAGTTCAGATTCCGACCCCTCACCCACAGATTCTTATTGTACTTGGACTTCTCTCTACTCTGGTCGGCGGCTGGGGGGGCCTCAATCAAACCCAACTACGCAAGATCCTTGCATACTCCTCTATTGCTCACCTAGGATGAATGCTTCTTATCCTTCAGTTTAACCCCTCACTGACCCTTCTTGCACTAGGCACTTACCTCCTCATGACACTTTCCACCTTTATGATCTTCAATTACAACAACTCCACGACTGTAAACACTCTGGCAACATCTTGGGCTAAAGCTCCCCTAATTACCACTGCAGCCCCCCTACTGCTTCTCTCACTAGGGGGTCTCCCCCCCATGACGGGCTTTCTCCCTAAATGAATAATCTTGCAAGAACTCACCAAGCAGCAGCTCCCGCTTACGGCCACCCTAGCTGCCTTTACGGCACTTCTCAGCTTGTACTTCTACCTCCGCCTCTCCTATGCTATAACCCTAACCCTTTCCCCCAACAACATTGCAGGAACGCCCCCCTGGCGCCTCGATTCGCACAAACGAACCCTCCCAATAGCAACAGCGACTCTCGCTACCATTCTGCTTCTCCCACTAGCCCCTGCAATTAGTGCCCTTATTTGCAGCTAGCTAGGGACTTAGGCTAGCACCAGACCAAGAGCCTTCAAAGCTTTAAGCGGAAGTGAGAATCTTCCAGCCCCTGATAAGACTTGCAGGACACTAACCCACATCTTCTGTATGCAAAACAGACACTTTAATTAAGCTAAAGCCTTACTAGACGGGAAGGCCTCGATCCTACAAAATCTTAGTTAACAGCTAAGCGCTCCAACCAGCGAGCATCCGTCTACCCTTCCCCCGCCTGATCGGGGGCGGAGGCGGGGGAAGCCCCGGCAGACGTCAATCTGCTTCTCCGGATTTGCAATCCGGCGTGTTTACACCCCAAAGCTTGGTAAAAAGAGGACTTAAACCTCTGTACATGGGGCTACAAACCACCGCTTAAACTCTCAGCCATTTTACCTGTGGCAATCACCCGCTGATTTTTCTCGACAAATCACAAAGACATTGGCACCCTCTATTTAGTATTCGGTGCTTGGGCTGGGATAGTTGGAACAGCCCTTAGCTTACTGATCCGTGCAGAGCTTAGCCAACCTGGCGCTCTTCTCGGTGACGATCAAATTTATAACGTAATCGTAACAGCTCACGCCTTCGTGATGATCTTTTTTATAGTAATGCCTGTCATGATTGGAGGGTTTGGCAATTGACTCATCCCCCTAATGATCGGAGCCCCCGACATGGCTTTCCCCCGAATAAACAACATAAGCTTTTGACTTCTTCCCCCATCCTTCCTCCTCCTGCTCGCATCCTCAGGGGTTGAGGCCGGAGCGGGCACAGGCTGAACCGTCTACCCCCCTCTGGCCGGCAACCTGGCCCATGCCGGAGCATCTGTAGACCTCACAATCTTCTCCCTACATCTGGCGGGTATTTCTTCAATTCTAGGTGCCATTAACTTTATTACAACGATTATCAACATGAAACCCCCTGCAATCTCCCAGTATCAAACCCCTCTGTTTGTATGAGCCGTTCTCATTACGGCCGTTCTGCTACTTCTGTCCCTTCCAGTTCTTGCCGCCGGCATTACAATGCTCCTAACAGACCGTAATCTAAACACGACCTTCTTTGACCCGGCAGGAGGAGGAGACCCCATTCTATATCAACATCTATTTTGATTCTTCGGACACCCTGAAGTATACATTTTAATTCTCCCCGGCTTCGGAATAATCTCACACATTGTCGCATACTACGCTGGGAAAAAAGAACCCTTTGGCTACATGGGCATAGTCTGAGCAATAATGGCCATTGGTCTTCTAGGCTTTATCGTGTGAGCCCACCACATGTTCACAGTAGGCATGGACGTAGACACACGAGCATACTTCACCTCCGCTACAATAATTATTGCCATCCCAACAGGAGTAAAAGTATTCAGCTGACTTGCAACACTTCATGGAGGGGCTATCAAATGAGAAACACCCCTCCTGTGATCCCTCGGCTTCATCTTCTTGTTTACTGTGGGAGGTTTAACCGGGATCGTCCTGGCTAACTCGTCACTAGACATCACTCTTCATGACACATATTATGTCGTAGCCCACTTCCACTATGTCCTCTCCATGGGGGCTGTCTTCGCCATCATGGCCGGATTTGTCCACTGATTCCCGCTACTTACCGGCTTCACTCTCCATAGCACGTGATCCAAAATCCACTTCGGGGTTATGTTCATCGGAGTAAACCTAACGTTCTTCCCCCAACACTTCCTAGGCCTAGCTGGAATGCCACGACGCTACTCTGATTACCCAGATGCCTATGCGCTGTGAAACACAGTTTCTTCCCTAGGCTCGCTTATTTCACTTACTGCTGTTATCATGTTCCTGTTTATTCTATGAGAAGCTTTTGCCGCTAAACGAGTTGTATCTTCCGTAGAGCTGACAGCAACAAACATCGAATGACTTCACGGCTGCCCTCCCCCCTACCACACATTCGAGGAGCCTGCTTTTGTTCAAGTACAAGCATCCCACTAACGAGAAAGGGAGGAATTGAACCCCCGTAGACTAGTTTCAAGCCAGTCACATAGCCACTCTGTCACTTTCTTAATAAGATGCTAGTATAACAAATACCCTGCCTTGTCAAGGCAAAATTGTGGGTTAGACTCCCGCGTATCTTAACTATGGCCCACCCCGCACAATTAGGATTCCAAGACGCAGCCTCACCTGTAATAGAAGAACTTCTTCATTTCCATGACCACGCCCTAATAATCGTCTTTCTTATCAGCACCCTCGTACTATACATCATCGTGGCAATGGTTACAACCAAGCTAACAAACATGTATATCCTTGACTCCCAAGAGATCGAAATCATCTGAACTATTCTCCCTGCTATTATTCTCATCTTAATCGCCCTTCCATCCCTCCGCATTCTCTACCTAATGGATGAAATTAACAACCCCCACTTAACCGTTAAAGCAATCGGACACCAATGATACTGAAGCTACGAATACACCGACTACCAAGAAATTGCTTTCGACTCTTACATGGTTCCCACACAAGACCTCTCCCCGGGCCAGTTCCGACTACTAGAAGTTGACCACCGAATGGTGCTCCCCACTGAAGCCCCGATTCGAGTGCTTGTAACAGCAGAAGATGTTCTGCACTCATGGGCAGTCCCGGCCCTTGGAGTTAAAATAGATGCCGTGCCTGGCCGCCTAAATCAGACAGCCTTCATTGCCTCTCGGCCTGGTATTTTCTATGGTCAATGCTCAGAAATCTGCGGAGCAAACCACAGCTTTATGCCCATCGTCGTGGAAGCAGTCCCACTTAAACACTTCCAAGACTGATCTACCCTAATACTCGAAGACGCCTCACTAAGAAGCTAAACCGGCCCACAGCGTCAGCCTTTTAAGCTGAAGATTGGTGCTTACCAACCACCCTTAGTGACATGCCCCAGCTGAACCCCTCTCCTTGATTTGCAATTTTTATGTTCTCCTGACTTATTTTTCTTACCATCGTCGTACCTAAGGTACTAAACCACACCTTCCCAAACGAACCCACCCTACAGAGTGCACAAACCCCTAAAACAGACTCCTGAACCTGACCATGATAGCAAGCTTCTTCGACCAGTTTATAAGCCCCACCTTATTTGGCATCCCCCTCATGGCCCTTGCCTTTGTCCTCCCATGACTTCTTTTCCCAAACCCCGCCCCCCGATGACTTAATAGTCGCTTCCTTACACTTCAAAGCTGGTTTATCAACCGATTTACATCCCAGCTTCTTATGCCTATCAACACGGGCGGCCACAACTGAGCTCTTGTACTAGCATCTCTTATGGTATTCCTTATTTCGCTAAACATGCTAGGCCTCCTTCCGTACACTTTTACCCCTACGACACAGCTTTCGTTAAACATAGGCCTAGCGGTGCCCCTTTGGCTCGCAACTGTGCTTATTGGCCTACGCAACCAGCCTACAGCCGCACTCGGCCACCTCCTACCGGAGGGAACCCCAGTGCTTCTTATCCCTGTTCTTATTATCATCGAAACAATCAGCCTATTTATTCGCCCCCTTGCTCTGGGGGTGCGACTAACTGCCAACTTAACGGCGGGTCACTTGCTCATGCAACTGATTGCTACTGCCGCCTTTGTTCTACTTCCCCTCATGCCTGCTGTTGCCATCCTGACCTCTGTCGTCCTACTGCTCTTAACAATCCTAGAAGTTGCCGTTGCAATGATCCAGGCCTATGTCTTCGTCCTACTTATGAGCCTGTACTTACAAGAAAACGTTTAATGGCCCACCAAGCACATGCATTCCACATAGTAGACCCCAGCCCTTGACCCCTAACAGGAGCGACTGCCGCGCTTCTAATAACATCTGGCACAGCCATCTGATTCCACTACAACTCAACCACCCTAATAGCCCTCGGCACTGTCTTATTACTACTAACAATATATCAGTGATGACGAGACATTGTCCGAGAAGGTACATACCAAGGACACCACACGCCTCCGGTCCAAAAAGGCCTTCGATACGGCATAATCCTGTTTATCACATCAGAAGTGTTTTTTTTCCTAGGGTTCTTTTGAGCCTTTTTCCACTCCAGCCTTGCCCCCTCCCCCGAAATTGGAGGATGCTGACCCCCCTCAGGCATTACCCCGCTAGACCCCTTCACAGTCCCCCTACTTAATACTGCCGTATTATTAGCCTCAGGTGTCACTGTCACATGAGCCCACCATAGCATCATGGAAGGCGAACGGAAACAAACTATTCAAAGCCTCGCCCTTACCATCCTACTAGGCGGGTACTTCACTTTCCTACAAGGCCTTGAATACTATGAAGCCCCCTTCACGATTGCAGATGGTGTTTATGGGTCCACGTTTTTCGTAGCCACCGGGTTCCACGGACTCCACGTACTCATTGGGACCTCCTTCCTTGCTGTCTGCTTACTACGACAGATTAACTACCACTTCACCACTGAACACCACTTTGGGTTTGAAGCGGCGGCATGATACTGACACTTTGTTGACGTCGTCTGACTATTCCTGTACATCTCTATCTACTGATGAGGATCCTATCTTTCTAGTACCAACTATAGTATAAGTGACTTCCAATCACCGGGTCTTGGTTAAAATCCAAGGAAAGATAATGAACCTAATTATGACTGTAATTACAATTGCTGTTCTGCTCTCCACAATCCTCGCAGCGGTATCTTTTTGACTGCCCTTAATAACCCCCGACCAGGAAAAGCTTTCCCCCTACGAATGTGGCTTCGACCCTCTAGGGTCGGCCCGCCTTCCATTCTCAATACGGTTCTTTTTGGTTGCCATCCTGTTTCTTCTTTTTGACCTAGAAATCGCACTCTTACTGCCCCTTCCATGAGGGGACCAACTCCCAAACCCAGAAACAACCTTCTTTTGGGCCACCCTGGTCCTACTTCTTCTCACCCTCGGCTTAATTTACGAATGGCTTCAGGGGGGCCTTGAATGAGCTGAATAGGAAGTTATTTTAACTAAAATGTTTGATTTCGGCTCAAAAGCTTGTGGTTAGAGTCCACAACTACCTAATGACCCCCGCACACTTCACTTTTTCAACTGCTTTCATTCTAGGGCTGGCAGGCCTTGCTTTTCACCGCACCCACCTGCTTTCTGCCCTACTATGCTTAGAAGGTATAATGCTGTCTCTTTTTCTCGCACTTTCCCTTTGAACCTTGCAAACAGGGGCCACAGGCTTTTCAGCGTCACCCATGCTACTATTGGCTTTTTCTGCATGCGAGGCCAGTGCTGGGCTAGCTTTACTGGTTGCTACTGCCCGAACCCACGGCACAGATCGACTACAAAACCTCAACCTCCTCCAATGCTAAAGATCTTAATCCCCACAATTATGCTCATCCCGACAACCTGGCTAACACCAACCAAGCAAGTGTGGCCCGCCACCCTTACTTTCAGCCTGGTTATTGCCGCCGCAAGCCTTTCTTGGCTAAGTAATGCTTTTGAGGCTGGCTGGTCCTCTCTTAATAGCTACATGGCGCTTGATCAACTTTCGACCCCCCTCCTCGTACTAACCTGCTGGCTCCTTCCACTCATGATCCTGGCAAGCCAAAACCACCTAGCCCCTGCCTCCCCAAACCATCAGCGCATGTATCTCTCCCTGCTCACCTCTCTCCAGATCTTCTTAATCCTGGCCTTCTCTGCCACCGAAGTCATCATGTTCTACGTAATGTTTGAAGCAACCTTAGTCCCGACCCTGATATTAATCACCCGATGAGGAAACCAGACGGAACGACTTAATGCAGGAACCTATTTTTTGTTCTACACCTTGGCCGGGTCTCTCCCGCTCCTCGTCGCACTACTCCTGCTTCAAAACTCAATAGGGACCCTGTCCCTTGTTACCCTACAGTACGCGCCAGCTTTCCCCCTCCTTTCCACAGCGGACAAGTTTTGATGAGCAAGCTGCTTAATTGCCTTCCTAGTCAAGATGCCGCTATACGGCATACACCTCTGACTCCCCAAAGCCCACGTAGAAGCCCCGATTGCAGGGTCCATGATCCTGGCAGCCGTCTTGCTAAAGCTTGGAGGCTACGGAATGATACGCATTATGATTATACTCGAGCCACTCACTCAACAGCTCGCTTACCCTTTCATTATCCTTGCTTTGTGAGGGGTTGTAATAACAGGCTCAATTTGCCTCCGTCAGACTGACCTGAAGTCACTAATTGCATACTCCTCTGTCGGCCACATAGGACTGGTAGCAGGGGGCATTTTAATTCAGACCCCTTGAGGCTTCACTGGGGCCTTAATTCTTATAATTGCTCATGGATTGACCTCCTCCGCACTCTTTTGCCTAGCTAATACAAACTACGAACGCACCCACACGCGGACGATGGTCTTAGCCCGAGGCATGCAGATACTTCTCCCCCTAATAACCGCCTGGTGGTTCACCGCAAGTTTAGCGAACCTCGCCCTTCCCCCTCTCCCCAACCTCATGGGGGAGCTAATGATCATTACCTCCTTGTTTAACTGGTCCTGATGGACTATTGCACTAACCGGAGCGGGCACCCTTATTACCGCTGGCTACTCACTCTACATGTTCCTTATGACCCAACGCGGTCCCACCCCCGCCCATATGACTGCCCTAGAACCCACCCACACCCGAGAACACCTACTACTAGCCCTACACCTTCTCCCCCTTCTCCTACTAGTGCTAAAGCCCGAACTAATCTGGGGGTGAACTTCGTGTAGATATAGTTTAACCAAGACATTAGATTGTGATTCTAAAAACAGAGGTTAAAACCCTCTTATCCACCGAGAGAGGCCTGCTAGCAACGAAGACTGCTAATCCTCGTCCCCCTCGGTTGGATTCCGGAGCTCCCTCGCCAGCTTTTAAAGGATAACAGCTCATCCGTTGGTCTTAGGAACCAAAAACTCTTGGTGCAAATCCAAGTAAAAGCTATGCACCCTACCTCTCTTATAATGGCCTCCAGCTTGATTGTAATCTTCTCCCTACTAACCTTCCCGTTGTTTACTACAATGACCCCACACCCAAAAGCCCCGGAGTGGGCCCTTTCCCACGTTAAAACTGCCGTAAAGCTTGCATTTTTTGTCAGCCTTCTCCCACTATCTTTGTTTTTATCCGAAGGTGCAGAGACGGTAATTACCACCTGGTCTTGAATAAACACACTAACCTATGATATCAATATCAGCCTAAAGTTCGACTTTTATTCTATTATTTTTACCCCCATCGCGCTATATGTTACATGATCAATCCTGGAGTTTGCCTCTTGGTACATGCACGCCGACCCTTATATGAGCCGATTCTTTAAATACCTCCTCACCTTCTTGGTTGCCATAATTATCCTAGTTACAGCCAACAACATGTTCCAAATTTTCATTGGCTGAGAGGGAGTGGGCATTATGTCGTTCTTACTAATCGGCTGATGGTATGGACGAGCAGATGCAAACACTGCTGCTCTTCAAGCGGTTCTATACAACCGTGTGGGGGACATCGGGCTTATTTTTGCAATGGCTTGAATGGCCACCAACCTTAACTCTTGAGAATTTCAGCAGCTTTTTTCTGCCTCCCAAACCATAGACCTAACATATCCCCTAATCGGCCTAATCATTGCTGCCACTGGAAAGTCGGCGCAGTTCGGACTTCACCCTTGACTACCCTCTGCTATGGAGGGTCCCACGCCGGTCTCTGCCCTACTGCATTCTAGCACCATGGTCGTTGCGGGCATTTTCTTGTTGATCCGAATGAGCCCTCTTATAGAAAATAACCCCGCAGCTCTTACTGTCTGCCTGTGCTTGGGGGCTCTCACCACGCTTTTCACAGCCACCTGCGCTTTAACCCAAAATGACATCAAGAAAATTGTAGCTTTCTCAACATCTAGCCAACTGGGCCTTATAATGGTCACCATCGGACTAAATCAGCCCCAGTTAGCGTTTTTGCACATCTGCACTCACGCTTTTTTCAAAGCTATACTGTTTTTATGCTCGGGGTCTATTATTCACAGCCTTAACGACGAGCAAGACATCCGCAAGATGGGGGGAATACAGCACCTCACCCCCTTCACCTCCTCCTGCCTAACACTGGGCAGCCTAGCTCTAACGGGCACCCCCTTTCTTGCAGGCTTCTTTTCAAAAGATGCAATCATCGAGGCCCTCAACACCTCCTACATCAACGCCTGGGCCCTTGCTTTAACCCTCCTTGCCACATCTTTCACGGCAGTATACAGCCTACGCGTAGTATTTTTTGTTTCGATGGGCCACCCTCGATTTAACACGATATCCCCCATTAATGAGAATAACCCAGCGGTTATTAACCCAATCAAACGACTTGCCTGGGGAAGCATCTTTGCCGGGCTTTTGATCACATCGAACATCGTACTCCCAAAAACTTGTGTAATAACGATACCCCCTCTTCTAAAACTAGCCGCCCTTTTAGTAACCCTCCTAGGGCTTTTTACAGCCTTAGAGCTAGCCAGCTTAACGGGCAAGCAATTTAAACAGACCCCCAACCTCACCACTCACCACTTTTCGAACATGCTAGGATTCTTCCCCAACATCATCCACCGCCTTCCCCCCAAAGTCAATCTGTTCTTAGGCCAGTTCATTGCGGCGCAAATGGTCGACCAAACATGGCTAGAAAAGGCAGGACCAAAGGCGGTACATAAAATAAACCTCCCTTTGATTACTACTGTCAGCGACACCCAGCGAGGAATAGTTAAAACCTTCCTTGCATTCTTCTTCATCACAGCCTTTTTTACCCTAATGATCGCACCTCTTTAGACCGCTCGTAAAGTTCCCCGACTGGACCCTCGACACACCTCCAAAACCACAAACAACGCGAGAAGAAGAGCTCACGCAGTCAGCACCAACATGGGCCCTCCCATGTTGTATATTAGAGCAACCCCTCCGACGTCCGCCCGCAATAGGGAAAACTCGACTAGCTCATCAACCACCGGCCACATATCCTTAAACCACCCCCCTCAGAAGAAGCTCCCCGCGATGACCACTCCTACCAAGTACCCCCCAGCATTAAAAGCAACGGGCCGACTGCCTAGTATCTCGGGGTATGGCTCAGCAGCTAAAGCTGCCGAGTAGGCAAAGACCACCAGCATTCCCCCCAAATAGATTAAAAAAAGGACTAACGAAAGAAAAGGTGCTCCATGCCCCACCAAAACACCGCAGCCCATACCAGAAACCACAACAAGCCCCAATGCCCCAAAATAGGGGGACGGATTTGAGGCAATAACAATTAGTCCGAGAACTAGCCCCAGCATAAAGATACACATAACATAAGTCATTATTCCCACCAGGAATTTAACCAGGACTAATGGCTTGAAAAACCACCGTTGTTATTCAACTACAGGAAACCTTAATGACCAGCCTACGGAAAACCCATCCTCTCCTTAAAATTGCAAATCATGCACTTGTGGACCTTCCCGCCCCCTCAAACATCTCCGCCTGATGAAACTTCGGGTCCCTTCTGGGTCTCTGTCTTATTGCTCAGATCCTAACTGGCCTATTCCTAGCAATACACTACACCTCCGACATCGCCACTGCTTTCTCATCTGTTGCTCACATCTGTCGTGATGTAAACTTCGGCTGACTCATCCGGAACATGCATGCCAACGGCGCCTCTTTCTTTTTTATCTGTATTTACCTGCATGTAGGCCGAGGCTTATACTACGGATCCTACCTCTACAAGGAGACTTGAAGCATCGGAGTCGTCCTGCTCCTACTTGTAATGATAACGGCCTTTGTAGGCTATGTCCTCCCTTGAGGACAGATGTCTTTCTGAGGTGCCACTGTTATTACCAACCTCCTTTCCGCCGTCCCTTATGTTGGCAATAGCCTGGTTCAGTGAATCTGAGGGGGCTTTTCAGTAGACAACGCGACACTCACTCGGTTTTTTGCTTTCCACTTTCTATTCCCCTTTGTAGTTTTAGCAGCCACCATTCTTCACCTCCTATTTCTTCACGAGACAGGCTCGAACAACCCCACTGGACTAAACTCGGACGCAGACAAAATTCCATTTCACCCCTACTTTTCGTACAAAGACCTTATTGGGTTTGCGGTGATGCTTATTGCCCTAGCCTCCCTAGCCCTTTTTTCTCCCAACTACCTCGGGGACCCGGACAACTTCACTCCTGCCAACCCCCTCGTGACCCCGCCTCACATCAAGCCAGAATGATACTTTCTGTTTGCCTATGCCATCCTGCGATCCATTCCTAACAAATTAGGAGGCGTACTCGCCCTCCTGGCATCCATTCTGGTATTGTTCCTAGTCCCGCTATTACACACCTCCAAGCTACGAGGCCTCACCTTCCGTCCCCTATCTCAATTTTTATTCTGGACACTCGTGGCTGACGTCCTAATCCTCACATGAATCGGAGGAATACCCGTAGAGGACCCCTACGTCGTCATCGGACAAGTGGCCTCCCTCCTCTACTTCTCTATCTTCCTGGCCCTCTTCCCTCTTGCCGGACTACTAGAAAACAAACTACTTCAACTAGCCTGCACTAGTAGCTCAGCGCCAGAGCGCCGGTCTTGTAAACCGGCCGCCGGAGGTTAAAATCCCCCCTACTGCTTCAAAGAAGGGAGATTCTAACTCCCACCACTGGCTCCCAAAGCTAGCATTCTGAATTTAACTATTCTTTGTAAGACATATATGTATATACCCCATATATATATATAGACCATATATAGTAATTACTTAGGACATTACTATGTATAATCAACATTAACCGAATTTACCCATTCAAACACCAGCATAATAATAAGATATACATTCTAATTATGAAGAGTGACACAAAAATCACTACCTCTAAATAGTTAAGTTACTTAAGATAATATTGGAATAGATCAATAACTTCCTTAGAACACTCAAACCAACGTCAAAATCAGATGCAGATAAGGAAGACATATTAGTCAAGCCTTGTACCGTCGGTTAATGAGGGTGAGGGACAATCGATAGAAGGGACTGCTCACAGTGAATTATTCCTGGCATCTCTTGTTGGTGGAGTACATTTTGGACCGTGACCCCACATGCCAAGCGTTCACTCTAATGGACATGGTTATTTTTTTCTCTTTTTCTTTTCAACTGGCATCTCACAGTGCAGGCCTGAAGCCCTATGTTAAGGTGGAACATCTCCTTGCTCCGCGGTGCAAATTGTTCGTGGTGAAAAGAATTTATTATAAGAAATGCATAATTGATATCAAGAGCATAAATAGTTAGTGATTACTCCTAGAAGATCTAAGATACGACCCCTCTTAGGTTTCTTGGGGGAAAACCCCCCTACCCCCCTAAACTCGTGGGCTAGTATTAAATCCTGCAAACCCCCCGGAAACAGGAAAGCCTCGAGCTGGGGACCCCTCCCTACAAGCGCATTTACACGCTTGTACAATATTACAATATTGCAAAT